AATGGTAGTGAATAGAGAGAAAGATTCTTCTGATTTTCTTGTTCCTGAAAATATTCTATCTATCTCCTAGACGCCGTAGAGAATTGGGAATTTTCATGTCTTTCAATTCTCGTACTCGTAATTGGAAAGTTACGGAAGGAGACCCGTCATTTTGCAATGAAAACAACATATAAAACTCTGGACAATTTCGAAATCAGGCCAAGCGTCTTAATACATATGCAAAAAAATTCATTATTGGCCCACCATTGATTAGAAGATTTCGCTTGTATGAATCGCTATTGGTTTGATACGAATAATGGCAATCGTTTCAGTATGTTAAGGATACAGATGTATCCACAATTCATTTAGAGTTACTTAATAGCCTATTTCTTATACCATATCTCTATCCCGTGAAATTCTCGAGCCGAAAGATGGATGCATATGCTGTGTTTCATTTTGCTAAATGATATAAATTAAATGGTGTATCAATAAATTGGATATAGCAATAAAAAAATCAGCAAAATTCTTTCTAATATTTTAGATAGAGGAAACATTTCTTCTATCTAAAATATTAGAAAGAATTTACTCTTCTATCCAAATCCAATTTGCATTGATAAAATCAATCCAAATTCCAGTAGTAGATGAATAATTGCAAATTTTTGTGTGTACGAGATTAGAATAACTTCAAAATAACTGACATAATTTTTGATTTTTCCTGATCAGAAAAATATATGAAAAAGAAAGGAGGTAGAAAAATTTTGGGATTTATGGTTAAAGAAGAAAAAGAAGAAAACAGGGGTTCTGTTGAATTTCAAGTATTTAGTTTCACCAATAAGATACGGAGACTTGCTTCACATTTGGAATTACACAAAAAAGATTTTTCATCCGAAAGAGGTCTACGAATACTTTTGGGAAAACGTCGACGTTTGCTAGCTTATTTGGCAAAGAAAAATAGAGTACGTTATAAGAAATTAATCAGTCAGTTAAATATTCGGGAGCAGTAATTTAATCGTTCGAATTTTTTTCTTATTTTATTAGTAGTCTTATAGTAGTCTTAGATTTTGCATTTTGATGAGCCTCGTTTTGAGGAATTCATGGAATAATCCATTTTGATGGAATAATGAATTAAGGAAGAAAGGATATGAGTCTACCGCTTACAAGAAAAGATCTCATGATAGTCAATATGGGCCCTCAACACCCATCAATGCATGGTGTTCTTCGACTGATCGTTACTCTCGATGGTGAAGATGTTATTGATTGTGAACCCATATTAGGGTATTTACACAGAGGAATGGAAAAAATCGCGGAAAACCGAACTATTAAAAGACGAGGGAGATAGAGAGATGGTAGAAGGGGATAGGAAAGGGAAAGAGAAAGAGACTTGTAAATTCCTTAAGTTAAGAAAGAAAAAAGAATAAAAATACGGATAGATAACATAAAAAAAAGAATAAATAAGACGAAATTCGCCCTCCTCCGACATATTTAATTTCTTCTCCTATACAAAAACTAACAAGACCCACTCCATTGGTAATTCCATCAATGACACCTTTATCAAAAAATTCCGTTAGTTCGGTTAATCCTCTTATACCGAAGGTAAAGACCCTAGTATAGAAAATATCTATATAACCGCGATTATATGACCAACTGTATATATTTTTTTTTACTTTATAAAAAAAGTCCGAAAAAGGACTTTCCTTGTAAAAGAAATTTTGTAAATCCAAATTCTGAAAAAAAGAATAAGAGGATCCATAGAAGATATATGCGATGAATAAACCGAAGATAGCTAGACTTACAGAAGAAATTGCATTAGTAATAAATTCATATGAATTTATAGAAGAATTAGAACTTTCCTGGGTAAAGTTTATTGAGGGAGTTAACCACTTTGATAATATGGTTAACCCCGCTATTCCATTATCCGTCGCTCCATTATCAAAAGAGATTCCTATGAATCCAATGAACAAAGTAAAAAGCAGTAATATAAGAAGAGGAAATAACATAGTATTTCCCGTTTCATGCGGATAGGCAAAAGTTTTTTTAGCCCCAAAGGACGTACTAAAGCATCCTATCCTATTTGTTGTATTACCTTGCATTTTTGGTATATTTTGTGAAAAAAAAGAAACTCCATTCTTTGTTCTTGATAAAACGAAATCCCTATTCACTCCTTTGGGTATCCTTTTTCCCCACAAGGATATTGAATACAAGGGACCCTCTTTAGTGCTACTATAATTTTGAAAATGAACACGCAAATACCCATCAAATGTAAGTAAATATATCCGAAACATATAAAAGGCAGTTAATCCTGCAGTAAAGGAGGCTATTATTCCAAAAAAGGGCGAATATAACCAACTATTACTAAGGATCTCATCTTTGGACCAAAAACAAGCAAGAGGCGGAATACCACAAAGAGAAAGAGTACCCCATAAAAAAGTAGATCTTGTAATTGGAATATATTTTCTTAAACCACCCATAAGAACCATATTCTGACTTTTATCTGGTGAATATCCAACAAGAGGTTCCATTGAATGAATAATTGATCCGGATCCCAAGAACAATAAAGCTTTTGAATAAGCATGAGTGATCAAATGAAATAAAGCAGCTTGATAAGAACCTATACCTAGAGCTAACATCATATAACCCAATTGAGACATTGTAGAATAAGCTAAGCTTCTTTTAATATCTCTCTGAGCAAGAGCTAAAGTAGCTCCTAAGAAGAGTGTTATTGTACCTACTAAAGAAATTAAACTCATTATCAAAGGTAGAGATATAAAAAGAGGGAGAAGTCGAGCTAGAAGAAAAATACCTGCAGCAACCATAGTTGCTGCGTGTATAAGAGCTGAAATGGGAGTGGGTCCTTCCATAGCATCGGGTAACCATACGTGAAGAGGGAATTGTGCGGATTTCGCAACTGCACCAAGGAATAATAAAAAAGCACACAAAGTAGTAAGTAAAGAATTAATTCCATTATTAGGAATCCAGTTATTAGCTATTTTGAACAAATCCCTAAACTCTAAACTACCCGTTATCCAAAAAAAACCTAAAATTCCTAATAATAGACCAAAATCCCCTACACGATTAGTTACAAAAGCTTTTTGACAAGCACTCGCTGCGATTGGTCGTGTAAACCAAAAGCCTATCAATAAATAGGAACACATTCCTACGAGTTCCCAAAAAAAATAAATTTGTATCAAATTAGAGCTAGTAACCAATCCTAGCATGGAAGTATTGAAAAAACTTATATAAACAAAAAATCTCAAATACCCTTCATCGTGAGACATATAACCATCACTATAAATAAGAACCAGGATTCCTACAGTAGTAATTAGTATTAACATAATAGAAGTAAGCGGGTCAATCAAGTATCCAAATTCTAAAGAAAAATCATTATTGACGGTCCAAGACCATAGATATTGATAGATAGAACTTCCATTTATTTGTTGAATAGACAGTTGAACTGAGAATACCATAGCTATACTTAAGAGTAAAACACTAGGAAAAGCCCATATGCGACGAAGATTTTTTGTTGCTGTCGGAATAAAAAAAAGGCCAAATCCCATTGACATAATAACTGGAAGTGGGAGAAGAGGGATTACCCATGCATATTTATATATATGTTCCATAAGAAAAGAAGTTGAAATTTTTACTTGAAATTTTTATATAAAATAAAATTGTTTCCGATTCACCAAACCAATTCTTATCTCTTTCTGAAGGAATAAATAAAAAGAATAAGAAAAAATACTGGAATTCTTAATTTTTTCAAAAATTTATTTCATTGAGATAATCAAAAATTTAAAATGGGTTTAATTGGTTAAATTCAAAAAGTTAATCAAATAACTTCGTTACCTAATTATTACCTAAATAAGGATATTTAGTAAAATAAAAAAAAAGGTTGAATCTTTTTACTTTTCATTTTTAGATTTCTTTAAAACAAAGATGAAGCAGCTCTCTTGTTTCGTAACTGATTGATTGAATTCCAAATTAACTATTTGGATTTTCCCTTCTTTTTATCCACCCATCTTATATAGGGGATAGGCTTCCATACCGTATATCTATATATGGAGTATACTTGATATATAAATATCTATAAATAGATTTAAAGGGGAAACCTTATCTATATATTCTATATTATTAAAACAAAGTATAAAATATATACGGAAAAAAATTCAGAATGTCAGTATCTTTCAGTATCTAAGTATAAATACTAAGAAAAAGAAGAAAGAAGGATTGATTTGCCACAATAGATGTCTTTCACATACAACTAGAAAAAAATAATTTCCCCTTTTTGAATGGCTGTTCCAAAAAAACGTATTTCATTGTCAAAAAAGCGTATTCGTAAAAATATTTGGAAAAAAAAAACTTATTTTTCCATAGTACACTCTTATTCTTTAGCAAAATCAAGATCATTTTCCAGCGGGAATGAACATCCAAAACCAAAGGGTTTTTCGGGGCAACAACAAACAAATAATAAGTAATAAGGTTTTGGAATAATCTGAATTGACCTATCAAAAAATTATTCCAATTACTTAAATATGAATAATTTGGATTAATTAATTAATGTACTTTTATGTGTTGAATTACTCGGTACAATATTGTTAGAAGAAACCCCTCTGATATATAGAATAAAAGTTTTGGTATACTGTGTGCTAAGTATTCTTTTCCTATTAATGATCCATGAGTTTTTCATAATAGAATTCTCATAATAAAATATGAGAATTCTATTATGAAAAGTGGAGTATTCTTGCAATAGGACTTACCACTTCCATTTTCTCCAAAATCATTGGTTTAATGTTAGTAAAGGAAATCCTATTAATATTAATAGGAGCATAAAGACTTTGATTCTATAATTTTTTCCTTTTATTGAAAGAATTTTTCAAATTTAAGGGAGAAACTAATTAGAAAAAAAGGAGTTCCAACTCTTTCAAGCAGTCTTTCTATTAGGCCCAGCAAGAGTTTATTGTAAAAAAAATCGCAACGATACTACCAAACGAAGTCTATTTTAATGAAGACTCTAATGTTCCTAAATTTTATAGACTTTCCCACCAATCTCGACGACTCGCGAGATAATAGCTATTATTCTTTTAAGTTACCCATTATTTGAAGTTAGCCGCCATGGTGAAATTGGTAGACACGCTGCTCTTAGGAAGCAGTGCTCAAGCATCTCGGTTCGAATCCGAGTGGCGGCATTCTCGAAAAAGAATACAATAGATTAGAAAATGGATTCAATTCGAAATTTACAATTTTGTAATGGGACCCTCCCCTTATGCTATTTGCAACTTTAGAACATATACTAACTCATATCTCTTTCTCAACCATTTCTATTGTGATTACGATTCATTTGATAACCTTATTAGTTCGTGAACTTGGGGGATTACGTGATTCGTCAGAAAAAGGAATGATAGTTACTTTTTTCTCTATAACAGGATTCCTAGTTTCTCGTTGGGCTTCTTCGGGACATTTTCCATTAAGTAATTTATATGAGTCATTGATCTTCCTTTCATGGTCTCTGTATATTCTTCATACCATTCCTAAGATACAGAACTCTAAAAATGATTTAAGTACAATAACTACGCCAAGTACTATTTTAACGCAAGGCTTTGCCACATCGGGTCTTTTAACTGAAATGCATCAATCCACAATACTAGTACCTGCTCTACAATCTCAGTGGTTAATGATGCATGTCAGTATGATGTTACTAAGCTATGCAACTCTTTTGTGCGGATCCTTATTATCTGCCGCTATTCTAATCATTAGATTTCGAAAGAATTTCTATTTCTTTTCTAAAAAGAAAAAAAAAGTTTTAAATAAAACATTTTTCTTTAGTGATTTTTATGCAAAAAGAAGTGCTTTAAAAAGCACCTCTGTTCCTTCATTTCCAAATTATTACAAATATCAATTAACGGAGCGTTTGGATTCTTGGAGTTATCGTGTCATTAGTCTAGGATTTACCCTTTTAACCATAGGTATTCTTTGTGGAGCAGTATGGGCTAATGAGGCGTGGGGATCCTATTGGAATTGGGATCCTAAGGAAACTTGGGCATTTATTACTTGGACCATATTTGCAATTTATTTACATAGTAGAACAAATCCAAATTGGAAGGGTACGAATTCGGCACTTGTAGCTTCGATAGGATTTCTTATAATTTGGATCTGCTATTTTGGTATCAATCTATTAGGAATAGGTTTACATAGTTATGGTTCGTTTACATTAACACCTAAATGATTACATAAAATGAAACCTTCATGAAATGAACGTTTTTACTTTTTTGTTTTATTTGAGAACCCCTTGAACGCCCTCTCAAGGGGTTCTCAAATAAAACAAAAAAGATCTAAATCTAATTAGACTTTTTACTTTTTTCTGCATTAATAGAGCGGACTAGTTAAAAAAACCTATTTAGGATAATAATTGGATAAGAGAGCCTCTACCCTGTCAACGGATAGGGAGAGAACTAAATCTGGATAAATACCAATACCTACTACTGGTAAAAAGATACATATTAAAATAAAGAGTTCCCGTGGTCCAGAATCCACAAAATTTGCGTTTGGAACATTAAATAACTTGTATCCATAGAACATCTGGCGTAACATAGATAATAAATAAATAGGGGTTAATATCATTCCAATTGCCATTACAAAAGTAATTAGCATTTTTGGCATTAACAGAAATTTTGGACTAGTAATTAGTCCAAAAAAGACTACTAATTCTGCGACAAAACCACTCATTCCTGGTAAGGCAAGAGAAGCCATTGAAAAGCTACTAAACATAGTAAAAATTTTCGGCATTGGGATAGATATTCCCCCAAGTTCTTCGAGATAAACAAGACGCATTCTATCAGAAGCCGTTCCTGCCAAGAAAAAAAGTGTAGCACCAATAAATCCATGGGATAATATTTGTAAAATAGCTCCATTGAGTCCAATGTTGGTTATGGAACCAATTCCTATAATTATGAAACCCATGTGAGATACAGAGGAATAGGCTATTCTTTTTTTGAAATTTCGTTGACCAAGAGAAGTTGAAGCTGCATAGATTATCTGGATAGCTCCTATTATTACCAACCAGGGCGAAAATAGATAATGAGCATGAGGTAACAATTCCATGTTGATACGAATCAATCCATATGCTCCCATCTTTAATAAGATTCCCGCTAAAAGCATACATGTACTATAATGAGCTTCCCCATGGGTATCTGGTAACCACGTATGTAGGGGTATAATCGGCAATTTGACAGCATAAGCAATAAGGAAGCCAAAATATAAAAGTATTTCCAAGGTTGCCGGGTATGATTGATTAATTAATCTTTCCAAATCTAATCCTGGTTCATTGGAACCATATAAGCCCATACCCAGAACTCCGATTAAGAAAAAAATGGAACCGCCTGCAGTATACAAAATAAATTTTGTAGCTGAATATAAACGCCTCTTTCCTCCCCACATGGATAAAAGTAAGTAAACAGGAATTAATTCTAACTCCCACATGATAAAAAAAAGTAAAAGGTCTCGCGAAGAAAATAATCCTATTTGACCACTATACATTGCGAGCATCAGGAAATAGAATAATCGCGAATTCCGGGTAACTGGCCAAGCTGCTAAAGTAGCTAAAGTAGTGATAAATCCTGTCAATAAAATGGATCCTACTGAAAGTCCATCGATTCCCAATCTCCAGTGAAAATCGAGGATATCTATCCATTTATAATCCTCCTTTAGTTGGATTAAGGGATCCTCCAGTTGGAAATGATAACAGAATGCATAAGTCATTAGAAGGAATTCTAATAAACAAATGGATATAGTATACCACCTAATGATTTTGTTTCCCCTATGAGGTAAAAAGAAAATTAATAAACCTGCAAATATCGGCAAAACAACAAGTATTGTTAACCAAGGAAAATAACTCATGATAAAGTGATAAAGAAAAGATACGTTTTGACCAGAAAAGCCCGTGCTCGATTATTTCGAGCACAGGCTTCTTCGGTAAAGAGGAATCAGACGATTCGAATGAAGTTTTTTGTAACGTATCAATAAGATAGAGCCATGCTACGGGTTGTTTCAGGCCCTAAATAAACACGGACACTTAAAAAATCTGTCGGGCAAGCGGATTCGCATCTTTTACAACCCACACAATCTTCGGTTCTCGGCGCGGAAGCAATTTGCTTGGCTTTACATCCATCCCAAGGTATCATTTCTAATACATCTGTTGGACAAGCTCGTACACATTGAGTGCATCCTATACATGTATCGTAAATTTTTACGGAATGTGACATTGGATCTATAAATTTTTCTTTTCAACATAAAATTTTTCGATCTGGTAAAAATGAAATTAGTACTATCATGAGTCATATGTATTGTAGACACCAGACGAAGCAATGGTTTATCCAAACTTCAAAAAAAAAATAATATATTTTTTAATCCGTTTGTGAGAAAGCGTGAAAAAAGCCAAGAGACTTTAATTTTTGACTTCAATAATCAGAATTATACGAATTGTACATACGAATTCGAATTAGCCAATAAATTGGCTATCGTCTTTTCAATATAAATTATTGCAATATTCAAATTGCAATATCAATGAATTACAAAAATTCATTTAAGTGAAAAAGAATACTATGCAATAACCTATTAAAAAAAATGTATATTCTCAAATAATACTAAGAAAATAGTATTGATTTCCATTCATCTTAATATTCAATATTATTATATATGCGCCTTTGTTTATAGGATTGTATGTCTAATTATTCAATAAATTAGATTGATTGATACGAGTTGATTTCCTATTACGATGGATGGAAGAAAGAATGGATAGTCCAATAGCGGCCTCGGCAGCCGCAAGGGCTATCACAAAAATTGCAAAAATGTCTCCTTTTAATTGGCGACTATCAAATAGATCAGAAAATGTTACGAGATTTAGATTAATTGAATTTAGTATAAGTTCAAGACATATTAGAGCTCTAACCATGTTTCGGCTTGTGATCAATCCATAGATACCAATCGAAAATAAATAGACACTCAAAAAAAGTACATGCTCAAACATCATTAATTAACTCCTTATAAATCTCGATTCATTTCAATATGAGGACAAGAATAGGAACCGATTCAATTAATTACAATAGAACAATTACACAACAAAAGAGAAAAGAAAGAAGGTATTTGTTGGCAGTAGATCGGTTTTACTAAATCAAAACAAAATTGTGATTCTTTAGTTATTTTTTTTAGATTTGCAATTCTTAGAATTTTTACTATTTTAAAGTTTTCTTATTGACGAGCCATAGTAATTGCACCTATTAAAGAAACTAGAAGAATTATGGAAATGAGTTCAAACGGAAGATAAAAATCAGTTGCTAAATGAATCCCAATTTGTTGAACATTATTTATGAGACCCTGTTCTACTATTTGGTTTGATCTTGTAGTCCAAAGAATTCCATACCATGACGTATCTGGGATAGTAGTCATTAGTGAAAAAACAATAGTTATACAAACTAGTGAAGTGAACCCATCTCCAATAGTCCAATAATTCTTATCTTTAGACCATTCTGAGCCATTTACGAACATTACAGCGAATATGATCAAGACATTTATGGCTCCCACATAAATAAGAAGTTGTGCCACAGCTACAAAGTAGGAATTTAATAAAAAATAGAATAAGGATATACAAACAAGAACTAATCCCAGCGAAAAGGCAGAATAAATGGGGTTGGTAAGTACTACTACTCCTAGACCCCCTAGTAGAAGAACAAAACCCCCAAATAGCATAAGAATCTCATGTATTGGTCCAGGTAAATCCATTATGGATAAAAAGAAATTAATAGTATAAAATTTTTCATGAACTGACTAAAACTAAAGGATTCAAGGAAGGCAAAAGGGATTAGGATATTTTTTTTTGTATAAGTTGTATAGTTAGAAATTCTATCACGAAAATCTAGTCTGATTTAAAAAAAGCAAAAATTTCCAATAAACATGTAGTTATTCGTTTTTCTTTATAGTTAGTAAAGGATTATTCTTTTTTTATTTTATAACAAAAAGAAAAGAAAAAATACGAATTTAGTAATCAGTAATTGTTCTTGAATTCGAAGATTTATCTTCCTCTATTTTACTTTTAGTAGAATTTCTAATTGTTTGAATTGTGTAATCTTCCATTATGGAGATAGGTAACCGACTTAAAGCAATTTGATTGTAATTCAATTCATGACGATCATAAGTAGAAAGTTCATACTCTTCAGTCATTGATAAACAGCTTGTCGGACAGTACTCAACACAATTGCCACAAAATATACAAACTCCGAAATCAATACTATAATTAAGCAATTGTTTCCTTTTAATATCCTTTTCAAATCTCCAATCCACAAGGGGTAGATCTATCGGACATACGCGAACACATACTTCACAAGCAATACATTTATCAAATTCAAAGTGGATTCGGCCCCGAAAACGCTCCGGTGTAATTGATTTTTCGTAAGGGTAGTGAATCGTTATAGGTAAACGATTTGTGTGGGATAAGGTAGTTATGAAACTTTGACCAATGTACCTTGTAGCACGTATTGTTTGTTGACCATAACTCATGAACCCAGTTACCATAGGGAACATATTCATTCTAAATATCTATGAAAAAGATATGTTTCTTTCTCTTGTTTGAGAGAGCCTTTGTGTTGAAAATATTCTTACTGTTATTGTATTATCTTATTTATAGTGAAACAAGTTGGGAAGAGGTTGTTAATAAGAGATTGCCCAGAGAAATAGGTAAAAGAAATTTCCATCCAAGATTTAATAACTGATCCATTCTCATCCTGGGTAAAGTCCATCTTATTGTGATAGAAATGAAGAGAAATAGATAAGCTTTAGTTAATGTAATAAAGATACCCATTGTCATTTCCAAAATTCCAATGGCGTTATTCATTTGGAAAAAATCAAAAAAGGATATATAGGGAATAGATAAATTCCACCCGCCTAAGTAGAGAACTGTTACAAATAAAGAGGAAACTAATAAATTGAGGTAAGAAACAAGATAAAATAAACCATATTTTATACCGGAATATTCGGTTTGATAACCTGCTACTAATTCTTCCTCTGCTTCTGGTAAATCAAAAGGTAATCTTTCACATTCTGCCAAAGAAGAAATTAGAAAAACTAGAAAACCTATAGGCTGGCGCCAAATATTCCATCCAAAAAAACCATACTTTGACTGTGCTTCAACTATATCAACTGTACTTGAACTGTTCGATAATCATAGTCGATGATAACATCACAGTTCCCACCGCTATTCCAAAACCGTACGTGAAACCTTAGCTTCATACGGCTTCTCTATGATCAGAAAAAAGAGAGGACTGTTTCGTTATTAGCCCCCGGGGCGTAGATAGAATTAGGTAAAATAAAATAGATGGCAAAGTCCTAAATTAGACCAAAGTAATTCTGTCTGCTAGAATAAGAAAAAGCGCTTCTGAATTGATCTCATCCTTTATAATATAATTAATTTATTTCTTTGTTCAGTAATAACTTAATCTTGGAATAAAACACTTGCTATAGGAATTAAATTAATAAATGAAAAGATTTGGGTATTAGTTCATAAGGAATTCTCTATGGATATGGATAGAGTAAGGAAATAATTCAAATTTTTTTGTATTGCACTCCACATCTTTTGTCCTACTCTTCTTTCCCTAGGTAAGGGGGTATTTAAAATTAAAAAGAAAAAAGGGGTAAAGGGTTAATTCGTTCTTTATAGCCATTTCCTTAACAAGTGAATGGGAACATACTCTGGATCGGAATACGAAGAAAGTACTACTTGATAATTTCCACTAATTTCAAGTCCTTATTATGATTCCTTTTATGGGGCAAAATCTCTAATATCTTAGATTCCCCATTCTTAATCCTTTATGTACTTTAGTGTTCCTAACCCTTCACTAACTTTTGATGGATTCTTCTTATGATTATAAGTTATAGTAATAACTAGGAATCTTCTAGTAATGGAATTTACTATCCCGAATCCTTTATTCTTGCCCGCTTCAAGATATGATGACTAATTAAAAAATATCAATCTTGGGATAAAGAGTTTACACTGCTTATGTTTACTTCAACTTTTTTCTTGTACGTAGGAAATGAGATTTTTCTTTTTACTACAAATTTATAAGGTGTTTTGTTTCACTCATATAGCTATCTAGTTTAACTTACCAACCCGAGAATAAGAAAAGGAAGATAAATAGTTAATGGATTTTATAGGAAAAAGACCCTATTTTAACGAATCACACGTAGAGATATTGCTAGCACACAAAAAGTTAGTGGTATTTCATAACTAATGGATTGAGCAGCAGCTCGTAGACCGCCTGAAAAAGAATATTTATTATTTGAGCTATATCCTGCCATAAGAAGACCAATAGGGGCAATACTTGAAATGGCAATCCATAAAAAAACACCAATACTAAGATCGGCTAAAACAAAATGATATCCCAAAGGGATAACTAAAAAACTTAATAAAATTGATATGACTGCTATAGAGGGTCCAATGCTAAATAAAGGAATATCTCCTCGGGATGGCAGGATATCCTCTTTTAAAAGTAGCTTAGTCCCATCTGCTATAGCTTGAAGCAGTCCCAAGGGGCCCGCATATTCAGGACCAATACGTTGTTGTATCGACGCGGATATTTCTCTTTCTAACCACACAATTACGAGTACCTCTATTGTGATTCCCAAAAGGAGGGTCAAAATGGGTAGAATCGATATGAGTCCATAGACTTCTTTTAATAATTCCGATTTCGAAAAAGAATTTATAGTTTCTACCTCTACCCTATCTATTATCATTTCAACGATCAACTTCTCCCATAATGATATCTATACTACCTAATATCGTCATGATATCAGCCAATTTCATTTTTTTAACTAGTTGAGGAAGAATTTGCAAATTAATAAAACCAGGTGGACGAATTTTCCATCTCCAGGGGAAAAGGCTATCATCTCCTACTAGATAAATTCCTAATTCACCTTTTGGGGCTTCCACTCTTACATAAAGTTCTTGCTTTGACAATTCAAAATTGGGCGAAGGTTTTTTACCAAGAAATCTATATTCAAAATCATTCCATTCGGAATTCTTTGCTTTCTTAAAGCGTCGGACTTCTAAATTCTCATAAGGTCCTCCAGGAATTTTTTCTACCGCTTGTTGAATTATTTTAATAGATTCCCTCATTTCACTGACTCGTACTAAATAACGAGCTAATGAATCCCCTTCTTTTTGCCATTGGACTTTCCAATCAAATTGGTTGTAAGACTCATAAGGATCCACTTTACGAAGATCCCATTGTATTCCAGAAGCTCGTAACATAGGTCCCGATAAGCCCCAATTTACTGCTTCTTCCCCGCTAATAAAACCTACCCCCTCAACTCGCTCTAAAAAAATGGGATTCTGTGTAATAAGTTGTTGATATTCAACAACTCCGCGTAAAAAATAATCACAGAAATCTAAACATTTATCGATCCATCCATAAGGTAGATCCGCGGCTACTCCTCCGATGCGAAAGTAATTGTGCATCATTCGCATACCTGTAGCAGCTTCAAATAGATCATATATTAATTCTCTCTCTCTAAAAATATAGAAAAAAGGGGTTTGTGCGCCGAGATCCGCCATAAAAGGCCCAAGCCATAACAAGTGAGAAGCTATACGGCTCAGCTCTAACATAATTACCCTAATATAGCTGGCTCTTTGGGGTATTTGAATATTCTCCAAGAATTCTGGTGCATTTACCGTTATTGCTTCTGTAAACATAGTAGCTAAATAATCCCACCGTGTTACATAAGGTAAGTATTGTATAATAGTTCGGTTTTCCGCGATTTTTTCCATTCCTCTGTGTAAATACCCTAATATGGGTTCACAATCAATAACATCTTCACCATCGAGAGTAACGATCAGTCGAAGAACACCATGCATTGATGGGTGTTGAGGGCCCATATTGACTATCATGAGATCTTTTCTTGTAAGCGGTAGACTCATATCCTTTCTTCCTTAATTCATTATTCCATCAAAATGGATTATTCCATGAATTCCTCAAAACGAGGCTCATCAAAATGCAAAATCTAAGACTACTATAAGACTACTAATAAAATAAGAAAAAAATTCGAACGATTAAATTACTGCTCCCGAATATTTAACTGACTGATTAATTTCTTATAACGTACTCTATTTTTCTTTGCCAAATAAGCTAGCAAACGTCGACGTTTTCCCAAAAGTATTCGTAGACCTCTTTCGGATGAAAAATCTTTTTTGTGTAATTCCAAATGTGAAGCAAGTCTCCGTATCTTATTGGTGAAACTAAATACTTGAAATTCAACAGAACCCCTGTTTTCTTCTTTTTCTTCTTTAACCATAAATCCCAAAATTTTTCTACCTCCTTTCTTTTTCATATATTTTTCTGATCAGGAAAAATCAAAAATTATGTCAGTTATTTTGAAGTTATTCTAATCTCGTACACACAAAAATTTGCAATTATTCATCTACTACTGGAATTTGGATTGATTTTATCAATGCAAATTGGATTTGGATAGAAGAGTAAATTCTTTCTAATATTTTAGATAGAAGAAATGTTTCCTCTATCTAAAATATTAGAAAGAATTTTGCTGATTTTTTTATTGCTATATCCAATTTATTGATACACCATTTAATTTATATCATTTAGCAAAATGAAACACAGCATATGCATCCATCTTTCGGCTCGAGAATTTCACGGGATAGAGATATGGTATAAGAAATAGGCTATTAAGTAACTCTAAATGAATTGTGGATACATCTGTATCCTTAACATACTGAAACGATTGCCATTATTCGTATCAAACCAATAGCGATTCATACAAGCGAAATCTTCTAATCAATGGTGGGCCAATAATGAATTTTTTTGCATATGTATTAAGACGCTTGGCCTGATTTCGAAATTGTCCAGAGTTTTATATGTTGTTTTCATTGCAAAATGACGGGTCTCCTTCCGTAACTTTCCAATTACGAGTACGAGAATTGAAAGACATGAAAATTCCCAATTCTCTACGGCGTCTAGGAGATAGATAGAA